ATACTTTATAACAAAGTTTTCGTGTTGTTAATTTCTACGCGTAGTGCCTCCTTCCTCTATGCCGCCCATGGGTACTAGTGGAGTAGGGTTAACTTGCAATATATAAACATAACCCATAGCCATAGGTGTAACCTTTCGCTCAATGCTAGAATTGACAATTGAAGCATCCGAGGCTGCATTAATTGGGGGTACACAACAGAAGGAATTGCTTTTTTTTAGAAACTTCACCTTCAACAAGCGTAGAGGTTTTTCAAATCTTTCTATCCTGATTAATGTGTCTTTCTCCTAAGACTTGAAAAAAAAATCAAATCACACCATCTCTGTAATAGGTAAATGCCCTTTTTTCTTCTGAAGTTGTCGGAATTATTCGTAATAAAATATTGGCTATAATTGAAAAAGTCTGATCAATAAAATTTCCAGTTGTCCGAGATCTAGGCATAAGTAGCAAGCCTTTAATTAGAATTTCTTTTAATTATCTCTCGTGAGAAAACAATCCCACAAAAAAAGTAATTGTACCATACGAAATAACGTAAAAACCGACTTAACCCATAAAAAAAAGATAAATCGATTGTTCGAGTCGTTCCAACCCCTTGATTTAAGCCCAGAAAAAGAGAAAAAGATGGGAACCCTAATAAATTTTTTTATTTTTATAGTTTGAATTGATTCTACGTATCATCCCTATCCAACATCTAAATCTAATATGAATCGCAAGCCATTCACTCGATTTCTGGGCCATACTCATTATGTAGGAGAGATGGCCGAGTGGTTGAAGGCGTAGCATTGGAACTGCTATGTAGGCTTTTGTTTACCGAGGGTTCGAATCCCTCTCTTTCCGTACGTACCTTTTATCAATCAATGTTACTGACCACAATATATCACATGGATCCTTTTATTTCACTAGTTCGACCTTTCTTTGATATGATATGGATATTTTTTATTTCTAATTTCTGCGGTCCAGAAAATACTAGTAAAGCATAGACATGGAATGAACCCTATCATTCTAGGATATAGCAATAGGGAGAAAAATCCCCAGATCGTTGGGCCTCTTTAACGTGGGCGACAGGACAGGGGGCAAAGTTGTCCGAACTCTTGTTCTGTTAATTAGGTTTAAGTCTGACGAGAATAATATTCTACGACTAGCAATTCATTTATTTTCAAGTCAACCCATTTATTATCTATTATTTGATTGATCATTCCTTTATATTGGAATGGGTTAAGAGTCAAATGTTTTGGCAATTCCTCCTGGGGGAATGAATCAAGATAATTTTGAATCATAGCTCTAGATTTTTTTTCATCCTTCGCTGTAATAATATCTCGGGGTTTGCAGCGATAACTTGGTATATCTACTATACGACCATTAACTAAAATATGTCTATGGTTCACTAATTGGCGGGCTCGGGGAATAGTTGACGCCATACCTAATCGAAAAAGGATGTTATCCAAACGCATTTCAAGTAATTGTAGTAAAACCTGGCCTGTTGATCCTTTGGCTTTGGCGGCGATACGGACGTATGTAAGCAATTGTCGTTCGGTAATACCATAATGAAAACGCAATTTTTGTTTTTCTTCTAAACGAATACGATATTGAGATTTTTTACCGGAGCGCGATTGGTTTCTAAGATCGCTCCCGGCTTTAGGCCTTTTACTAGTTAGTCCTGGTAAAGCCCCCAGACGGCGTATTTTTTTGAAACGAGGCCCGCGGTAACGTGACATAAAGACTCCTTATTTTATTGAAATTTCATAAACCTAAATTAAAACTGAACTAAAGATTAAAAGATATGATAGATTGAGTAAAGTATTATACTATTCAAAAATACTGAGATGGATTGTATCAATATCTGGGACCTTCTGAATATATAGACAAATCAAATCAAATAATGTATATATAATGTATATCTAAAAGAAATAAAGAAAAAGGTCCTTTTCTTGTTTTCTTGTTCTTTATTTGTTCTGCAGCAATTTAATTTAACTACTCTAACTGTTATTAATAATCGGAAATTCCTACCACGGCGGTCCTTGGAAAAAGGGAAGCCTTTTCAATATTCTTTGATTTCAAAAAAAGGACATTTTCAATCATTTAAAAACTCAAATCAAGTAGAGAAAAGCCAGCTATCGGAGTCGAACCGATGACCATCGCATTACAAATGCGATGCTCTAACCTCTGAGCTAAGCGGGCTCACATAATAGAAATTCTACATGCATAGGAATTTAATAAACTACTGGAATATTAGCTATTAACTTTCCATTCTTAGTCATTCATAATTAATTTCCATTCTTAGTTATTCATAATTAATAATACAAAAAAAGAAAAGAATCGAACGTTCAAGTATTGAAAATTACACCAGAAAAATGAAAGGAAGAGGGGCGTATATACTAAATGTGGTATATATCCATCTATATTGAATTGCGGATACAGAAATGATAGAATCATTTCTGATTAGACTAAATATGGGGCTCCGATAGAGCTGAAAAAGGGTAGACAAAAAAATAAGAATTAAAGAAATTGAAGAATAGAATTAAAGAATAAGGGGATATGGCGAAATTGGTAGACGCTACGGACTTAATTGGATTGAGCCTTGGTATGGAAACTTACTAAGTGGATAACTTTCAAATTCAGAGAAACCCTGGAATAAAAAAGGGGCAATCCTGAGCCAAATCCGATTTTTTGAAATGAAAAAAAGGTTTATATAGACAGAATAAATAAAAAAGGATAGGTGCAGAGACTCAATGGAAGCTGTTCTAATAAATGGAGTTGACTGTCTTGCATTAGTAAAGTAAGGGAACCTTTCGTTAAAATTGCGGATTCAAACAAAGTAAAGGATAACCCTAGAAATACATATACGTACCGAAAGACTATCTCAAATAATTAATGTAATTATGAAAAAGAAAATAAAAATATTGAATCGATTTCAAGTTGAAGAAAAAATCGATTGATCAAATCATTCACTCCACAGTCTGATAAATAACTAATTAATCGGACGAGAATAAAGATAGAGTCCCATTCTACATGTTAATATTGACAACAAGGAAATTTATAGTAAGAGGAAAATCCGTCGACTTTAGAAATCGTGAGGGTTCAAGTCCCTCTATCCCCAAAAAAGGCCGTTCGACTCCATAATTTTTTATCTTATTTTTACTTTTCGTTAACGGTTCAAACCTTCTCATTCGGTTCTTTGCATAAACTTTCTTTTCAGAAGTCTTGTGGTAGATCTGATACACATGCAAATGAGCATCTTTGAGTAAACAAAGTAATCCCTGTTGAAAATTGGAATGATTAACAATCAAAATACAAATCATTACTTGGATTGAAACATACGAAGTCATCTTTTTATTTTACAGATTCCAGGTCCTAGATAAGACTTTAGAATACTTTTTCGTCTTTCTTTTTTAATTGACATAGACCCAAGCCGTTTAGTAAAATGAGGAAGACGGTGCATCGGAAATGGTCGGGATAGCTCAGCTGGTAGAGCAGAGGACTGAAAATCCTCGTGTCACCAGTTCAAATCTGGTTCCTGACACACGATTATGAGTATCTATTCGATAATTTAATTAAACTAATTGATATGGATTGGATCGACATACATATTCATTAATATAATAAAATATAATAATGTGGATCATGCTACCTAATTTAGCCATTTAGATATTTTGGGATGGAGCCCCTTTAGATGAGTAAAGAGTATATGAAAGTATGTAAAAATATGTATTTGGATTTCAAAGAAGAAAATTCAATTATGTTTCCTCTTCGTTTTTATTTATTAATAATATGTCTCTTTTCGGTCAAAAAAGATTCGAATATTCCATCGAAAAATTCTATTTTATTCTTCTACTTCTATGTTATTCTATATTTATATTCTAATTCTTACATTCTATATTATATTCTTACCTTATTCTTAACCTCTTTTTAATTCAATTCGTATTTGAAAGGTTCAATTCGTTAGTTAAAAAACTTTAAAGTATAATTTAAGGGAGTTTTGAAGGGTGGGAATATCCAAGATCCATCTTAGATACAGTACAAATTGAATCCGATACTCTTTAATTTCTTTGTATTTTCTTGCATATTCTATTTTTTCTATTTATTTATTCCACCCTATGTGATTTTTTATATGTGACTTTATATAATATAGTTGTTCATCAAAGGGATGTGCGCGGTACAAAGTTCATAATGCATAACTTGTTTAGTTCATCTTATTTGTTCGGCTCGTTCGAAATAAATATCGTCAAAAATGGAGAATCCGACGAATCCTTATTTGGATTGTCTTTTTTTTAGTCCACATATCTATGAATAAAATAATGAATGAGTCAAAGAACGAACAAATATCCCTCGAATATCGGAAGCTGTAGCACTGAAAAGAAAATTAGTTTCTTATTTTGTTAATTTTATTCAATGAGCATCTTGTATTTCATAAAAATTCGGAGCAATATAATCCTTACGTAAAGGCCACCCTATCCAACTTTCCGGCATTAAAATACGTTTCAGACGTGGATGATTATCATAAGAGATTCCTACCATATCATAGGATTCTCTTTCTTGAAAATCCGCACTTTTCCAAACCCAGAAAACTGATGGAATTCTAGGATTCTTCCTTGGGGTAAATACTTTTATACATACTTCTTCTGGTTGATCTAGACCATACTCGATTCTCGTAAGATGATATACACTAGCTAACAGTCCGCCCGGTGCTACATCATAGGCACATTGGGAACGCAGATAGTTGTAACCATATACATATAAAATGACAGCAATGGAATGCCAATCTTCGGGCTTTATTTGTAAAGTCTCTATTCCTTGGTAATCAAAACCCAAAGATCTATGAACTAGCCCATGTTTGACCAGCCAAGTAGACAAGCGACCCTGCATTTTTTTTCTCCCGCATTTTTAGTTGTATAAGTATTTTCCATTTACAGTGAAATTTCTGAAGATTGGCTTGTCCCTTTTGATTCTGTACAAAAGATTCTTACGCTAATTTACTAATTCACGGGACGATACTGACTTTTTG